ACGGTCGGAATAGGCGGGTCAATTCCCTCCCTGAGAACCGTACTTGAGAGTTTCCTACCTCATACGGCTCGACAACCAACTCTTTTGTTTTGGTGTACCAGTTTTTTAACTTTAACCTACTTCAACTTTATATCTAATTGAATGTCTAATTGAATGAGATTTCTTCTAGATATTTTGTTTTTCTTGGATTAAACAAAAGAGAGTAATTACATGAGTTTCAAACTTTCATTTTGATTTAATTAATATATTAATTAATATAATAAGTTTTATCTTTTCTCCTACCTTCAGAAAAAAGAGGCATGTCCACTGTTATTAGATATTAGAATTTTCTGAAAGGTAACTATCCCGCTTTCATATAAAAATTTATATAGAATCTTTGAAAAAGACTTTTTCATACTTGATAAAAAAAGAAAAAGACTTACTGTCTTTAGGATCTGATGCTACACCGCTGCTCAATACCTTAGGGGATCTACTCTATTACATAAGTAGATTACTAAGATTTCTCTCCTATTATGAGATAAATAAACAGCTCTTGTTGTATCGGTCCAAAACCTTTCCAATTGATCTTTACGGTGCTTCCTCTATCAATTAAATCTTTTTTTATCCATAGAAAAGAAAGTATTTAGGCGTATCTAGTCTTCACTTCATATTTCGATCGATGAAGTTTATTTATTTGCTACAGCTGATAAAAAATCGTTTTGGACGATGCTTATGTAGAAAGCCCTTTTTTTGTGTTTCTAGTATTTCATTGACTAGCTGTTCGTTCTTTTTTTCTATAGTGGAGATAGTCGCACGTAATGACAGATCACAGCCATATTATTAAAAGCTTGTGGTAAAAAGGGGTTTCGTTCTAATGCCCGAAAATAATATTCTAAAGCTTTGGTATGTTCCCCATTACTTGTGTGGATAAGGCCTATATTATAGAGTATATAACTTCGATCATAGGGGTCAATTTCTAGTCGCATAGCTTCATAATAATTCTGTAATGCTTCCGCATAATTTCCTTCAGATTGAGCCGACATCCGTTACGGTCGTCATTCGCTTTAACGAATTCTCCGTTTCAGAACCGTATGTGAGATTTTCATCTCATACGGCTCCTCCTTTAGGTGCATAATGAAAATAATATATGGAAAAATGTGATGTCATTATGAACTAAGCGGGGCTAATGTTTTTACAAGAAATCCCTAGCCAACCTTCTTGCAAAAGATCTTTTCTTACTACCAAGTGGGTTCATGCTAGATAAAAATAAAAAAGGAAACTCTAAAAATTTCTTTGTTCTCAACGCCCCTAAATTTCCAGGAATTAGTCACTTCAACAGTCTTCAATGGTTATACGGGTATCCAAAGTACGAACGAGATGGATGTTTATTGTTCCAACCATTTTAATTAGTCCCAATCCCAAAGAAGAAAGAAAGGGAATCATTTTGAAGAAAGTTTTCGTGTTGTTGATTTCTCGGCGTAGTGCTTCTTCCCCTATGCCTCCTATTCGTATATTGTATTAGTGTAGTAGGATTGATCTGTAATACGGGAACCATAGGTAAAAACCTTTTGCTCAATACTATAATTCACAATTGAAGCATCTAAGGCTGCATTAATCGTGGATACATGACAGAAGGGATTGTTTTTTTTATATTATAAACTTCACCTTCAAAAGCGTAGATTTTTTTTTTTCAATACTCGTTTTTCTTTCTATTCCAAATCGGCGAGAAATAAAAAAAAAATAATGATAATCAAATCGCACCATCTCTGTAATAAGTAAATGCCTCTTTTTCTCCGGAAGTTGTCGGAATGACTCGTAATAAGATATCGGCTACAATTGTAAAGGTTTTATCAATAAAATTTCCATTTATACGCGATCTTGGCATAGGTAGTAATCCATTCTCTAACTCTTTTTATTTCCTTTACCTTTTCTTTTGTGAGAAAATTTTCTCACAAACAAAGGAATTGTATAGTACGAACTAACATAAAAGCGGACTCATAAAAAAAAAACCTTCTATCTACTTCCAATTTTTCCGGTCAAAAAAGGTATCTATTAACCATAATCTAAAAAACGATGAATAACTCGCTATTCACCCAGATACTCAGTCATAATCCTGATGTCGGAGAGATGGCCGAGTGGTTGAAGGCGTAACATTGGAACTGTTATGTAGACTTTAGTTTACCGAGGGTTCGAATCCCTCTCTTTCCGTACTTTCAACTAATTCACCAATCTTACGTGATTGACCACAATGTATCAAATCCAATAAAAAAGACTAGATATAAAATCTACCTTGTTTTGATTTTGAAATGGATTCTCTATTCCGAATTTCTTTCATATGGAAAATGCTGGAAAGAGCAAACAAGGGATCCAAATCTCCCTACCAATCTATGATACATGAATAGGAAAAAGATTCTTCGACAAAATCCCTTACCTTGTGCCTTTTTATTTTTAATCAAAAAAGAGGGCAAAGGGGAGTTGTCCGAACTCTTTTTTTTAGTAATTTTTTTTACTTAAGTTAGGTTTATTAAGTCTGTCGAGAGTAATATTCTACGACAAGCAATTCATTTATTTTCAAACCGACGCATTTCCTATCTATTATTTGATTGACTAACCCTTCATATTGGAATGTGTGAAGAGTCAGATGGTTTGGCAATTCCTCGGGGGCAGATGAATCAAGAAGATTTTGAACCAAAGTTCTAGAGTTTTCTTCATCCTTCACTGTAATAATATCTCGGGGTTTGCAGCGATAACTTGGTATATCAACTATACGACCATTAACTAAAATATGTCCATGGTTAACTAATTGGCGCGCTTGAGGAATAGTTAAAGCCATACCCAATCGAAAAAGGATGTTATCCAAACGCATTTCAAGTAATTGTAGTAAAACTTGACCTGTTGACCCCTTGGCTTTTCCGGCGATACGCACATATTTAAGTAATTGGCGTTCTGTAAGACCATAATGAAAACGCAATTTTTGTTTTTCTTCTAAACGAATACGATATTGAGATTTTTTTACGGAGCGTGATTGGTTTCTAAGATCGCTTCCTGCCTTAGGCCTTTTACTAGTTAGTCCCGGTAAAGCCCCCAGACGGCGTATTTTTTTAAAACGAGGCCCTCGGTAACGTGACATAAAGACTCCTTTTTTTATTGAAATTGTACAAAACTAAATAAAATTAAAACTGAACTAAATGATAATGATAAATGACGTGAAATACACTCCAATAAACTATTGGAATACAAAGAGTAAGAAGATATATTCTCTCAATATACAGATTTTTTGTATTGTATATACAATATATATAAATCAAATAAATCACAAAAATTTTCCTTTATTTTCTTGATTTATTTTGCTTTGCAAAGATCGAACTCTTTTACCCAATATATATTCCTATATGGAAGTTTATATGACATAATATAAATGGAGTGCTAACTCTTGGAAAAAGGTGAAATAAGTCTTTTCAATCTTCTTTGATTTTGAAAGTACATTAAAAATCATGTAAAAAAACGAAAAAATATGGAAAAGCCGGCTATCGGAATCGAACCGATGACCATCGCATTACAAATGCGATGCTCTAACCTCTGAGCTAAGCGGGCTCAAATAAAATAGCGCATGCATACAAATTCATTAAACTACTAGATCGTATCAATTAACTATTCTATTAATATTTTTCCTTATCTATTTAGAATTAATCATATTCTATATATTCTAGAACAGAATAGAGCTCAAATAAATAGTGACTATCATTAAATAAATAAAACATAACCTTAATTAATAGAATATAGCAGTATATTGACTTTATACTTTTGATTTCATTAGTTTCTAAATAATCAAATCTTAATTAGATCAGAAATCTTTTTTTTCTTTTTAGTTTATTTATATTTTATTTCTAATAGTATAGAATTATTAGAATTTCAAATCTACGAAGTAGACTTCTAATTTTTTTTCCATTGCACATTGTACAATTCTAAGTTTCAATAATAATCATAAATTTATTTTCATAAAAGTTAAAAAAAAGAATCGACCGTTCGACTATTTATTAAAATTTAAGACAAAAATGAGAAAAGGAAGAACATATATATGTTATGTAATATATAACCATATTGAATTACAAATACAAAAATGATAGAATCTTTGTTGATTAGACTAAATCAATATGGATGGGGCTCAAAAAAATGAAAGAAGATAACAAAGACATAAAATAAGTATCTATAATGTAATGAATCCCAAGGTTTCGGCATAAGAAAAAATGGAAATCATAATGAGATCCTAATAAAAAAGGGGATATGGCGGAATTGGTAGACGCTACGGACTTAATTGGATTGAGCCTTGGTATGGAAACCTACTAAGTGATAACTTTCAAATTCAGAGAAACCCTGGAATTAACAATGGGCAATCCTGAGCCAAATCCTGGTTTACGCGAACAAACCGGAGTTTAGAAAGCGAGAAAAAAGGGATAGGTGCAGAGACTCAATGGAAGCTGTTCTAACAAATGGAGTTCACTACCTTGTGTTGATAAAGGAATCCTTTGATCGAAACAAAAAGGATGAAGGAGAAAAACCTATATTTAGACAATATAGGTAACACAAAACGATCTAAAAAATGACGACCTGAATCTCGATTTCTATTTTTTTATAAACAAAATCGAAATGTTGTGAATCAATTCGAAGTTTAAGAAATAATATTCATTGATCAAATGATTCACTTCATAGTCTGATAGATCCTCGGTGGAACTTATTAATCGGACGAGAATAAAGATAGAGTCCCATTTTACATGTCAATACTGACAACAATGAAATTTATAGTAAGATGAAAATCCGTTGACTTTGAAAATCGTGAGGGTTCAAGTCCCTCTATCCCCAGCTCTACTGCCCAAAAAGGTCTTTTTGACACCTTACCTTTTTTTAGTTATTATCGATTTGAATTATTTAGAATCTATATCATTTTTCATTTTCAAACTTAGAAAGTCTTATTTTATTTAGAAGATCCAAGAAATTCCCGGTCCAAAACTTTTTTAATTTAC